TTAAAAATAAGCTAAATTAAGCTTTTGGGTTCATACCTCAAATATAAAGGAATAACCTTTTTTTTAAAATTCTTAATAAAGTGCCTGATTAAAGGATTATTCTGATAGGATAAATTAAGTAATTCCCATTACCTTTATTATTATATTTTATAGAATTAAACTATATCCAATAATATCAAAAATTATTGTGCCTCTTACACTAAAATATAATTTACTCAATAATGAATTTATTCATATAAATTACCTCATAATTATTTTAAATTTTTTTTTCAAATAATCCCTCTAAAATATTTTTTTATTTTTTTTTAATTTTCAGTACCTTAATTTCCATTTCTTCAAATTCATGATTTGGATGTTGAATTGGGTTAGAAATTAATCTTCTAAGATTTATCCCCCTTATTTCTAATTCTAACAGTTTACCCTCAACTGAAGCCTCCTTAAAATATTTTTTAACCCAATCAATTGCCTCTATTAATTTTTTATTTTTTATTTTAATAAAAATAATTTCATTCAAAAATTTTGAAATAAATTATTTCCTTTCAATTTTAATTAACTCCTCCATATTAATAAAAATAGGATCCGCCCCCTTTCATTTCTGATTCCCCAGTATAGTAGAAGGACTATCCTGATTTAATAATTTTATTTTAATATCATGACAAAAAATTACCCCCATAATTATTTTATCATATTATTTTAATAAAAATTTTATTTTATCTGTTATTTTATTTAACGTTATTATTGGAGCTCTGGGGGGGTTAAATCAAACTTCCTTACGAAAATTGATAGCTTTTTCTTCAATCAATAACTTAGGTTGAATGCTTTTTGCTAATATAATTACAGAAAATTTATGATTGTTTTATTTATTAATTTATTCTTTTATAATTAGAATTATATGTTTCATATTTTATACATTTAATATATTTTTTATTAATCAATTATTTATTAATAGCCCAAATTCATTAATTAAAATTAATCTAATAATTAATTTTTTATCATTAGGAGGCTTACCTCCTTTTATTGGATTTTTTCCTAAATGAATTATTATTAATTTTATAATTAATAATCAAATATATTTTTTAATTTTAATTATAATTTTAATAAGTCTAATTGTATTATTTTTTTATATTCGAATTATTTATTCTACTTTTATATTTAATTATTTTAAAATAAAATGATTTAAAACTTTAATTAAAAATAACAAATTTTTACTTATTAATATATTATCTTTTTTTTCTCTTATAGGAATAATTTTTAGAACTTTATTTTTTATATAATAAGGTTTTAAGTTAAACAAACTAATAATCTTCAAAATTATTTATAAAGAAATTACTCTTTAAGCCTTAGTAAATACTTACCTCTTGAAATTTGCAATTTCATATCATTATTGAATATAAAGCTTAAACTTAATAAAAGAGATTTTTCTCGTTAATAAATTTACAATTTATCGCTTAATTACTCAGCCATTTTATTTATTTAGCGAAAATGACTTTACTCAACAAATCATAAAGATATTGGAACATTATATTTTATTTTTGGTATTTGAGCTGGTATAGTAGGAACTTCTCTAAGATTACTAATTCGAGCTGAATTAGGTACCCCCGGTTCTTTAATTGGAGATGATCAAATTTATAATACTATTGTTACAGCTCATGCTTTTATTATAATTTTTTTTATAGTTATACCAATCATAATTGGAGGATTTGGTAACTGATTAGTACCTTTAATATTAGGAGCCCCTGATATAGCTTTCCCCCGAATAAATAATATAAGATTTTGACTTTTACCCCCATCACTTACCCTCCTAATTTCAAGAAGAATTGTAGAAAATGGAGCAGGAACTGGATGAACAGTGTACCCCCCACTTTCATCCAATATTGCCCATAGAGGAAGTTCAGTTGATTTAGCTATCTTTTCCCTACATTTAGCTGGAATTTCTTCAATTTTAGGTGCTATTAATTTTATTACAACAATTATTAATATACGATTAAATAATCTTTCATTTGATCAAATACCTTTATTTGTATGAGCTGTAGGAATTACAGCTTTTCTTTTATTATTATCTTTACCTGTACTAGCTGGAGCTATTACTATACTTCTAACAGATCGTAATTTAAATACATCTTTTTTTGACCCAGCGGGAGGAGGTGATCCAATTCTTTACCAACATTTATTTTGATTCTTTGGTCACCCTGAAGTTTATATTTTAATTTTACCTGGATTTGGAATAATTTCCCACATTATTTCCCAAGAAAGAGGGAAAAAAGAAACATTTGGATGTTTAGGAATAATTTATGCTATATTAGCTATTGGATTACTAGGATTTATTGTTTGAGCTCATCACATATTTACAGTAGGAATAGATATTGATACTCGAGCATATTTCACCTCAGCAACTATAATTATTGCTGTACCTACAGGAATTAAAATTTTCAGTTGATTAGCTACTTTCCACGGAACTCAAATTAACTATTCCCCATCTATTTTATGAAGATTAGGATTTGTATTTTTATTTACAGTAGGAGGATTAACAGGAGTAATTTTATCTAACTCATCAATTGATATTACACTACATGACACTTATTATGTTGTAGCCCATTTTCATTATGTTCTTTCTATAGGGGCTGTATTTGCAATTATAGGGGGATTCATTCATTGATACTCTTTATTTACTGGCTTATATATAAATCCATTTTTACTAAAAATTCAATTTTTTATTATATTTATTGGAGTAAATTTAACTTTTTTTCCTCAACATTTTTTAGGTTTAGCCGGCATACCTCGACGATATTCTGATTATCCTGATTCTTTTATCTCTTGAAATATTATTTCTTCATTAGGATCTTATATTTCCTTATTAGCAGTTATATTTATATTAATTATCGTATGAGAATCAATAATTAATCAACGAATTGCCCTTTTTTCATTAAATCTACCATCATCTATCGAATGATATCAAAACTTACCTCCTGCTGATCATTCATATAATGAATTACCCATTTTAAGTAATAATTTCTAATATGGCAGATTTATATGTAATGGATTTAAACCCCATTTATAAAGGTTTATCCTTTTTTTAAAAATGGCAACTTGATCTAACTTAAATTTACAAAATAGAGCTTCCCCTTTAATAGAACAAATTATTTTTTTTCATGATCATACTTTAATTATCCTTATTATAATTACAATTTTAGTAGGATATTTAATAACAAGATTATTATTTAATAAATATATTAACCGATTTTTACTTGAGGGTCAATTTATTGAACTTATTTGAACTATCTTACCTGCAATTACTTTAATTTTTATTGCTTTACCTTCCTTACGACTTCTTTATTTATTAGATGAAATTAATAACCCATTAATTACTTTAAAATCTATTGGCCATCAATGATATTGAAGATATGAATACTCTGATTTTAATAATATTGAATTTGATTCTTACATAATTCCCTCTAATGAATTAAAATCTAATAATTTCCGACTTTTAGATGTTGATAATCGTATCATTCTTCCCATAAATAATCAAATTCGTATTATAATTACTGCTACTGATGTAATCCACTCATGAACTGTTCCATCTCTAGGTGTAAAAGTAGATGCTAACCCTGGACGATTAAATCAAACTAATTTTTTTATTAACCGACCAGGAATTTTTTATGGTCAATGCTCTGAAATTTGTGGAGCTAATCATAGCTTTATACCTATTGTAATCGAAAGAATTTCAATTAAAAACTTTATTAATTGAATTAATAATTTTTACATTAGATGACTGAAAGCAAGTACTGGTCTCTTAAACCATTTTATAGTAAATTAGCATCTACTTCTAATGAAAGAATTAGTTAAAAAAAAAATAACGTAAATATGTCAAATTTAAATAATTACTAATGTAATATTCTTTTATTCCTCAAATAATACCAATTAATTGATTAATATCTTTTTTTTTCTTTTTAATAACTTATTTAATTTTTAATATTATAAACTACTATATTTTTAATAATTCTCAAAATAATAATAATGGTAATATAATAATAAAAAAAAATTATTTTAAAAATAAAAATCTTAATTGAAAATGATAAGAAACCTATTTTCAATTTTTGATCCATCTACCAATTTATTAAATATCCCTTTCAATTGAATTAGTACAATTTTAGGAATTTTATTTATCCCTTACTCATTTTGATTAATCCCTAATCGACATTATTTTTTCTGAAATTTTATTCTTATTAAACTTCATAATGAATTTAAAACTTTACTAAAATCTAATTACTTTCAAGGTTCAACATTTATTTTTATTTCAATATTCTCTTTTATTTTATTTAATAATTTTCTAGGTCTATTCCCTTATATCTTTACTAGAACAAGACATTTAACATTATCATTATCAATTTCTTTACCATTATGATTAAGATTTATAATTTATGGATGAATCAATAACTCTCAACATATATTTATTCATATAATCCCTCAAGGAACTCCCCCTATTCTTATACCTTTTATAGTATTAATTGAAACTATTAGAAATATTATCCGACCTGGAACCTTAGCTGTCCGTCTTACTGCTAATATAATTGCTGGCCATTTACTTATAACTCTATTAAGAAGAACAGGCCCTAATATAAACTATTATATAATCATATTATTAATATTTATTCAAATTTTATTATTAATCTTAGAATCAGCCGTTGCAATTATTCAATCTTATGTTATTGCAATTTTAAGAACTCTTTATTCTAGAGAAGTTAATTAATTTAAATGAAAATAAACTATAATCATCCATTTCACTTAGTAGATTTTAGACCATGACCTTTAACAGGAGCCATTGGTGTAATAACTTTAATAACAGGAATAATTAAATGATTTCATAACTTTAATTTATATTTATTAATTTTAGGATATATTATTATCATTTTAACTATATACCAATGATGGCGAGACATTTGTCGAGAAGGAACCCTCCAAGGTAAACATACTTTATTAGTTATTAAAGGACTTCGATGAGGAATAATTTTATTTATTGTTTCAGAAATTTTTTTCTTTTTATCATTTTTTTGAGCATTTTTTCACAGAAGATTAGCCCCTAATATTGAAATTGGAACATTATGGCCCCCTTTAAATATTACCCCATTTAATCCATTTCATATCCCATTACTTAATACAATTATTTTAATCAGCTCAGGAGTATCAGTAACATGAGCTCATCATGCTTTAATAGAAAATAATAATTCACAAACTACTCAAGGTTTATTTATTACTATTACTTTAGGAATTTATTTTACTATTTTACAAGCTTATGAATACTTAGAAGCTCCTTTTTCTATTGCTGATAGAATTTATGGTTCAACATTTTTTATAGCAACTGGATTTCACGGTCTTCATGTAATTATTGGTACTTTATTTTTATTAATTTGTCTAATCCGACATTTGAACAACCATTTCTCTAGTAATCACCACTTTGGATTTGAAGCAGCAGCTTGATATTGACATTTTGTAGATGTAGTTTGATTATTCCTTTACATTTCCATTTATTGATGAGGAAATTAATTATTTATATAATATATTTAGTATATTTGATTTCCAATCAAAAAGTTTAATTTAATTTAATATAAATAATTATCATTATAATTAATATATTTTTTTTAATCAATATAATTGTTAATTTATTAATAATATTAGCAATTATTTTATCAAAAAAATCATTTTCTGATCGAGAAAAATCTTCTCCTTTTGAATGCGGATTTGATCCTAAATCATCCGCTCGTATCCCATTCTCCCTTCATTTTTTTTTAATTACAATTATTTTTTTAATTTTTGATGTAGAAATTGCTTTAATTTTCCCTATTATTCCCTTATTTTCAACAGTTAATTTTTTATTATGAACAAAAATTAATTTTTTTTTTATTATAATTTTAATTATTGGCCTATATCATGAATGAAATCAAAATATATTAAATTGAACTAATTAATATAGGATTATAGTTTATAAAACATTTGATTTGCATTCAAAAAATATTGATATTTATCAATTTATCTTAAATAAGAAGCAATTTGCATTTAATTTCGACTTAAAAGATTGAGCTTAATAACTCCTTATTTATTAATTGAAACCAAATTAGAGGTATATCACTGTTAATGATAAAATTGAATTTTAATTCCAATTAATTTCAGAAATATAAAGATCAAAACTAAGCTTCTAACTTAATTTTTAGTGGTTAAATTCCATTAATATTTCTATTTATATAGTTTAATTTAAAACTTTACATTTTCATTGTAAAAATAAAATAAAAATTTTTATAAATATTTAAAAATTTATTCAAAGATAAATTTATCTCCCTAATATCTTCAATATTATACTCTATTTATAAGCTATTTAAATTTAAATAAAAATTATCATTATTATTAATAATATTACCCATAAAATAAATCTAAATAAATAAATTTTTAAATTATTTATTTGATAAAAATTATAAAAAATAGAATATTTTTCAATAATTTTTATTATACCCCAACCTCTATATATTTCTCTTCATCCTATATCCACATTCTTTAATAAAATTTGCCCAAAACTTAAAAAATTATATCTTACCCCATAAGTTGAAAGACTGGGTATAAATCATATTAAACATAAAAAATTTCTCAAATTATAAGTTATTAAAAATTTATTTATAGAATTAATACTTATATTTCTAACTAAATAACCTATTATCCCCCCGGTTATTCTAACATAAATTACTATTATTTTTAAATTTAAAGCTAAATAAATTATATAAGGATAAGAAAAAATTATCCATCTTAAAAATCTTCCTCTAATAACTCTTATAAATAATAAAATAAATATTCTTTTCAATATAATATAATTCTCATCATATAAATTATAAACTCTAATTAAATTAAAATCATTTACTATTAAATATATAATTAAACGAATAGTATAAAATATTGTTAAACCTGTAGAAATATAATATAAAAAAAAAACTATTAAATTTAAATTTCTAAATCTAACTAATTCTAGAATTAAATCCTTTGAATAAAATCCAGCTAAAAAAGGAATTCCACACAAAGCTATATTTGAAATATTTATACATAATGAAGTTAAAGGAATATAAAGTCTAATCCCTCCTATAAATCGAATATCTTGAATATTATTTATTATATGAATAATCACCCCAGCACATATAAACAATAAAGCTTTAAACATAGCATGAGTTAATAAATGAAAAAAAGCCAAATCTGGCACTCCTATTCTTAAAATTCTTATTATTAAACCTAATTGCCTTAAAGTAGATAAAGCAATAATTTTTTTTAAATCAAACTCATAATTAGCTCTTAAACCCGCTATAAATATAGTTAAACCTGATAACAATAATAAAACTTTTAAAAAAAAAGTATCAATTAATAATATATTAAAACGAATTAACAAATATACCCCTGCAGTTACTAAAGTTGAAGAATGAACTAAAGCAGAAACAGGAGTTGGAGCTGCTATAGCAGCAGGTAATCATGATCTAAAAGGAATTTGAGCTCTTTTAGTTATAGCTGCTAAAATAATTATTCCTCTAATTATTTTTATTTCTAAATCATTATTTATAAACTCTAAATAAAAAATATAATTTCATCTCCCATAATTTATTATTCAGGAAATAACTATTAAAATTAAAACATCCCCAACACGATTTGATAAAGCAGTTAATATCCCAGCATTATATGATTTTAAATTTTGATAATAAATTACTAATAAATAAGAAACTAAACCTAACCCATCTCACCCCAATAAAATTCTAATAATATTTGGACTAATAATTAATAATATTATTGATCTTACAAATAATAAAACTAAAATAATAAAACGTCTTAAATTTAATTCCGATATTATATATCTTTTTCTATAATAAATAACAACTGAAGAAATTAAAAAAACAAATATTATAAATAAAAAAGATATTCAATCCAATAAAATTGACATCACAACAATATTCGAATTTAAAGAAATAATTTCTCATTCTAAAAAAACTACTATATTATTTATAATAAAATAAATTGTTATCAAAAAATTCAACATTCTAAATATAAATAAAAAAAAAAATGAAATAAAACAAATTGAATATTTTATATTATTTATAATCTAAAATGAACTTATCCATATTTTTGATACCACAAATCAATATTTTAATTAAATTATTTAAATAAAATCAAATTATTCTATAATCAACCTTTATAATTATTAAATTTAAAGGTAATCAATGTAAAATTAATATTAAATATTCTCGAGAAACCCCAGTATAATATCTATAAATTCCTGAATAATATTTTCCATGTTGAATATAGGAATATAAATATAATCTATACCCTGCTCTAAAAAAAGAAATTATTATTAATATAATTATAGAAATTCAAGACCATCTTATTAATCTATTAATTAAACTAATTTCCCCTATTAAATTTAATCTAGGTGGAGCTGCTATATTAGAAGATATTAATAAAAATCATCACAATCTTATCGAAGGTATAAAATTTATTATACCTTTATTAATATATAAACTTCGTCTATTTAAACGCTCATATCTAATATTAGCTAAACAAAATATCCCCGATGAACATAAGCCATGACCAATCATTATAATATAAGACCCTATAAATCCCCAATAATTTATAATTATAATCCCTCTAATAACAATTCTTATATGAGCTACAGAAGAATAAGCAATTAAAGATTTAATATCCACTTGACAAAAACATTTTAATCTAATATAAAATCCCCCAATTAATCTAATTACAATTCTAATATAATTTATTTTTAAATTAATTTCTTGTAAAAAAATTAATAATCGTAAAAGCCCATAACCACCTAATTTTAATATAATCCCAGCCAAAATTATTGACCCTGAAACAGGAGCTTCAACATGAGCTTTAGGTAACCATAAATGAACAAAATATATTGGCATTTTTACTAAAAAAGCTATAATTATTCTAAAATATAATAAATACATATTTAAATTTATAAATTTTAAAAAATAAATTATTATTCTACTTATTTCTTTAAATATAAAAAAAATCCCTATTAATAAAGGTAATGAAACAAATAGAGTATAGAATAATAAATATATTCCTGCTTTAATTCGCTCAGGCTGATACCCTCATCCAACAATTAATATTAGAGTGGGAATTAATCTCCCCTCAAAAAATAAATAAAATATAAACATATTTATTATTCTAAAAGTTAAATATAATATAATTAATAAAAAAATAATATTAAATAAAAAAAAATTAACATAAAAATTTAATTTAAATAAATTTTCTCTTGCTATAATTATTAAAATAGAAATTCAAATTCTTAATATAATTAAACCATATGATATAATATCACATGATAATATATATCTAATATTACAAAATAAATTAATTTCTATCATTAAATTTATAAATAAAAATATTATTATAAATAATACTATTTGAACCAATCAAAATATATTTTTTATAAAACAAAAAGGAATTATAAATAATATTATTATTAAAAATTTTAACATTTATAAAATATTATATCTTTGAAAATAATCATTCCCATGAGTACGAATTATTGAAACTAAAATACATAAACCTAATACTCCTTCACATACTGAAAAAACTAAAAAAATTATTAATATATATATATCATATTCAATATAATTCAAACAAATTAAAAAAAAAAAGAAAATTCTCAACACAATAAATTCTAATCTCATCAAAACAATTAACAAATGTTTATGTTTTAAAACAAAAATTAAATTACCAATAATAAATATTACAATAAAAAGTAACCACATATAAATTATCATTAATAGTTTTTATAGTTTAAATTAAAACATTGGTCTTGTAAACCTAAATTAAGTTAAAAACTTTAAAAACTTCAAAAAAAAAGAATCTCTTTATCTATAATCTCCAAAATTATTATTTTTAATTAAACTATTCTTTGATTTTGATATAACAAAAATTTTTTTATCCTTTATTATTATTTTTATTTCAATTTTTATAATATTTCTTAATAACCCATTATCTATAGGACTAATAATTTTATTACAAACTTTAATAATCTGCTTAATTTCAGGAATATTAATTAAAACTTATTGATTTTCCTATATTTTATTTTTAACTTTTATAGGAGGATTATTAGTTTTATTTATTTATGTTTCAAGTATTGCTTCTAATGAACTTTTTAAACCATCATATCCCAATACAAAAATAATCTTTTTAATAATTTTTATTTTATTATTATTAGTTCAATTCATACTTATAAATAACTTATTTTGATTAAATTTTTCTTTTAATTCCGAAATAAATAATTTTTTTTCTTTTGATATATTTATTAATAATGAAAATAAAATTAATTTATCTAAATTATATAACAATCAAACATTTATAATTATAATTATATTAGTAATTTATTTATTTATTACTTTAATTATAGCTGTTAAAATTACTAATATTTTCTACGGACCCCTTCGATCTAACTTTTAAATTTAATAAATGACAAAATTCAATAAATTTTTCTTAATTCGAAAAACCCATCCAATTTTTAAAATTTTAAATAGATCATTAATTGATCTTCCTTCTCCATCAAATATCTCCTATTGATGAAATTTTGGATCATTATTAGCTTTTTGTTTAATTATTCAAATTTTAACAGGATTATTTTTAACTATGTATTACACTGCTAATATTGAATTAGCATTTTACAGAGTAAATTATATTTGTCGAAATGTCAACTATGGGTGATTAATTCGTACTCTCCATGCTAATGGAGCATCTCTTTTTTTTATTTGTATTTATTTTCATATTGGACGAGGAATTTATTATGAATCTTTTAACTTAAAACCTACTTGATTGGTGGGAGTAATTATTTTATTTCTATTAATAGCAACAGCTTTTATAGGCTATGTTTTACCTTGGGGACAAATATCATTTTGAGGTGCTACTGTTATTACTAATTTATTATCTGCAATTCCTTATTTAGGCTCTATATTAGTAAATTGAATTTGAGGAGGATTTGCAGTTGATAATGCTACTTTAACCCGATTTTATACCTTCCATTTCTTACTACCTTTTATTATTTTAATAATAACTATAATTCATTTATTATTTTTACATCAAACAGGATCTAATAATCCATTAGGATTAAATAGTAATTATGATAAAATTCCTTTTCACCCATTTTTCTCTTATAAAGATTTAATTGGAGCTATTATTTTATTATTTATTTTAATCTCATTAACTCTCACTAATCCCTATTTATTAGGAGACCCTGATAATTTTACTCCAGCAAACCCTTTAGTAACTCCTGTTCACATTCAACCAGAATGATATTTCTTATTTGCTTATGCTATTCTACGATCAATTCCTAATAAATTAGGAGGAGTATTTGCTTTAATCATATCAATTTTAATTTTAGCAATCTTACCTTTCACATTTAATAAAAAAATTCAAGGAATTCAATTTTATCCTATTAATCAAATTTTATTTTGATTTTTAATCATAATTATTATTTTATTAACTTGAATTGGAGCTCGTCCAGTTGAAGACCCTTACATTTTAACAGGACAATTATTAACATTTTTTTATTTTTTTTATTTTTTAATTAACCCTTTTATAAATAATTATTGAGATAACTTAATTTTTAACTAAATTCTTAATTAATGAGCTTGTAATTAAGCATTTGTTTTGAAAACTTGAGAAAGAATTTTATTTCTATTAATTTATACTAAAATTAATTAACATTTATATTAAAAAAATTTTTACCCCTAAAAAAAATAATAAAAAATTTAATGAAATAGGTAAATATCTTTTTCAAGCTAAATATATTAATTTATCATAACGATAGCGAGGTAAAGTCCCCCGCACTCAAATAAATAAAAATGAAATAAAAGTCAACTTTAAATAAAATAATATATTTAAATTAAACCCTCCCATATAAACCAAAATAAACATTAATCTTATAAATAAAATTCTTGAATATTCAGCTAAAAAAATTAAAGCAAATCCCCCTCTTCTATACTCTACATTAAACCCAGAAACTAATTCTCTTTCCCCCTCTGCAAAATCAAAAGGAGTTCGATTAGTCTCTGCTAATATTGATCTAATTCAACACAAACTTAAAGGAAACATTAAAAATATAAATCAAATATTTTCTTGATAAAAATTATATATTAATAAATTATAATTTATAATTATAATAACTCTAGATAAAAGAATTATAGCTAATCTTACCTCATAAGAAATAGTCTGAGCTACCGCCCGAAGCCCCCCCAGTAAAGAATAATTTGAATTAGACGATCACCCCGCTACTATTACTACATAAACCCCTAATCTTATACAACATAAAATAAATATAACCCCTAAATTAAATCTAACTATATTAAAATAATAAGGAATTACTATCCACATAAATAATGACAAAATAAAACCAACTACTGGAGAAAAATAATATATAATATAATTAGAAAATTTTGGATAAGTTTGTTCTTTAGTAAATAACTTTACAGCATCAGAAAATGGTTGTAAAATTCCTATAATACCTAATTTATTAGGACCTTTACGAATTTGAATATAACCTAATACTTTTCGTTCTAATAAAGTTAAAAAAGCTACTCCCACTAAAACCCCAACAATTAAAATCAATAACCCAATAAAAATTATATAAATTTCACTTAATATCATTTACTATCTATATAATTAAATCATATATTCACGACTTCTAAAATCATTACACTTTTCTGCCAAAATAGTTCCATTATCATTAACTTATAATTTTAATTTAAATTATTTAATTCACTAACTATTTATAAATTTAATTTTAATATTTAATCCTTTCGTACTAAAATATTTTTTTTTTTAAAAGATAGAAACCAACCTGGCTCACACCGGTCTGAACTCAGATCATGTAAGATTTTAATGATCGAACAGATCAAAAATTTAAATTTTTGCACTTAACTTTTATCTTAATCCAACATCGAGGTCGCAAACTTATCTTTTTATACGAACTAAAAAAATAAATTACGCTGTTATCCCTAAGGTAATTTTTTCTTTTAATCAATAAAATTGGATCATTAATTCACTTATTTATGTTATATTAATATAAAAAGTTACTTTTATTTTTTTATCACCCCAATAAAATAAATACTAAAATTAAAAATTTTTATTTAAAATTTATTCTTAAATTTAATTATTTATAAAACTCTATAGGGTCTTCTCGTCTTTTTAATCTATTTAAACTTTTTAATTTAAAAATTAAATTTTACAATTTATATTAAAGACAGTTTATATTTCATCCAATCCTTCATTCCAGTCATCAATTAAATGACTATTGATTATGCTACCTTTGTACAGTCAATATACTGCAGCCCTTTAATTTTTAATCAGTGGGCAGATTAGACTTTTAATTATATACAAAAAGACATGTTTTTGATAAACAAGTGAATATAAATTTTTATTTGCCGAATTCCTTTATAATATTTATCTTAATACTTTATCTTATTTTTATTATTATATACTAATTTTACCATTATTATTATTATTAAATTATTTTAATTTTTTTTTATATAAAAATAAATTAAATTAAATTTTATTTTAATTAAAATTATTTATAATAAACTATAATTTTTTTACAATATAAATAATAAAATTTTTAATAAAAAAAAATATTTTAATTATATTTTTTTAATTCAAAGCTTATCCCTTGAAATATTAAATTTATAATATAATTAATTAATTAATAAATTAAATTATATTTATTTAAATTTTAAATTAAATTTTTTTCTAAAAAAACTAGATATCTTTAAGAACGATTAACATTTCATTTCAAATTAATTATTAAAAATATTTATATTACAATAACTTTATTAACTAATTATCTCTCTTAAATTCGAGAATTTCCCCCTAAAATTTTTTTTAATAAACTCTGATACACAAGATACACTAAATTAAAATTACTTTTTAAATAATTAAATTTTCAATTATTTCAAACTTCTTTCACAATACTATTCCACTATAAAAATCTTTATTTTTTCTATTAATATACTTTAACCCCCATTAAAATATTTATTAATACTAACCCCCTAAAAATTTTTTTATTATTTATTTTTTTTTTAATTTACCCCCTCAAATTAATTAATATATTAATATCTTTTCAATGTAAATGAAATACTTTATCAAGCTCTAATTTGTCTTTCTAGGAACACTTTCCAGTACCCCTACTTTGTTACGACTTATTCCAATTTATTTATATGAAAGCGACGGGCAATATGTACATATTTTAATTTAAAATCATTTTATTAATTTAAATAAAATTACATTTAAATCCAATTTCAATTAATTATTTTCAAATTAATATTCATTTAAATAAATTTATTGTAATCCATTATATTCTTAATTATAATCTGCATCTTGATCTGATTTAATTTTTATTATCAATTTTTAAATATTATTTTCATTAAAAAATATTTTTATAACAACGATATACAAAATAATAAATTAAGTAAATTTATTCGTGGATTATCAATTATTAAACAGATTCCTCTAAATGAACTAAAATACCGCCAAATTATTTAAGTTTAAATGAATAATCATTTACTATTTTAGTATTATTTATTTAATATTTTAATAATAGGGTATCTAATCCTAGTTTTTTTATAAATTTATTAAATCATAAAATTAACATAATCTTATTTTAAATTAAAATTTCACTTAATAATTTAAATTTTATATTATTATTATTATCTCTTATTTAAATTAATTAATTAATTACTAATAAAATTTAACTTAATTTTTGTATAACCGCAACTGCTGGCACAAAATTTGTTATTAATTTTAATATTACTAAATCTTAATTTCTTAAATTTTTAATATTAATTACTACTTAATTAATTAAATAATTATTAAAATCATTTCAATATACTAAAATTTATATGTAAAATAAACTTTTAATAAATTATTTAAACTATAAACATTTTTTTTTAAATATACTATTTTTTATATAGATTTTTTTTTTTTTTTTTTTATATTTAAATATTTAATGTATAATTATATAACTCTTATATTTAAATATTTTAATATATAATACTATAATTTGTATATTAAATGTTTAATGTTAACTATTAAACATTGAATAATTTTCTTTTTTTCTTCTTCATAATATTTATATTAAAACCTAAATTGGAATATCAAACAATTATAATTTATTAAATTAAAAAAAATTAATATAATTAATATTAATTTTTTCAATAATTTAATCTATTAATATTAATATTAATAAATTAAATAATTTAATTAATATTTAATTATATTAATTAATTAAATATTTAATATATATATATATATATGTATACATATATATATATATGTATGTATATATATATATATATATATGTATATATGTATAAATAATATATTTAATTATTCATTAAACCATTTTTAATAATTATGCATTAAATAATATATA